TAATAATAAACCAAAATCCCCTACCCGGTTAGTTACAAAAGCTTTTTGACAAGCATTTGCAGCAAGAGGACGCGTGAACCAAAAACCTATTAATAGATAAGAACACATTCCAACCAATTCCCAAAAAATATAAACTTGTATCAAATTCGAACTAGTAACTAATCCCAACATTGAAGTATTAAAAAAACTCATATAAGCAAAAAATCTCAAATATCCTTGATCATGAGACATATAATTATCACTATAAATAAGAACAAGAATGCCAACAGTAGTGATTAATATTAACATAATAGAGGTAAGTGAATCGATCAAGTAGCCAAACTCTAAAGAAAGATCATTATTTATAGTCCAAGACCATACATATTGATAGATCGAACTATTATTGATTTGATGAATAGACAGATCTATCGAAAAAATAAGAACTATACTTAATAATAAAATACTAGGTAAAGACCACATACGGCGAAGATTTTTCGTTGCCGTGGGAAAAAGTAGAAGTCCCACCCCTATTAAGATAGGAACTGGAAGTGGGGTGAAAGGCATGATCCATGAAGATTGATGTGTATATTCCATACAAAAAAATAAACAATAAAAAATATTTTGGTTCTTAATGAATTTTGTTTCTTATTCGCCGTTTTTGTTTTATCTCTTTTGTAAAGGATTCGGTTAATAAAAAAGTGGATATATAAATCGAATTTTATATTATTAATTATTCTGAATCTTTTCACAATAGTTTCAATATTGCAAAGTACAAAGTACTAAAAATGGACCAATAACAAAATTTCAAATAAAAAAAGAAATTCTTATTGTAGTTTTTAATAATATTCATTATTAATAATAAAATAACTATTAATAATGAATAAATAATAATGAATAAAAACGAAATTTGTAAAATAAAAATTTGAATTTTTATTTTACAATTATACAACAATTTTTATCTATAGAGTGAGTAATTCTACCAAAACTAAGAATATTCGTTTATTTTCATATGAATCATAAAAAGCAATTCATATGACATGACTCGATAAAATAATACTTTTTGTTTCTTATTGAGAAAGATTAGTTCAAAAAAATGAACTAATTTATTATGTTACATTACAATAAAAAGATATCTATATTTGGAAAAATTTTGAAAAACGGGTTATAATATTCAATGTTTTACTTTCTATAGAGAACAAAAATAAGGGGGAATTAAGATAGATTAAGATATATTAAGATATACGGCTAATTTAATAAGAATTCGTTTTCATTTAAAGAAGAAATGTCTTTCACATCGAACTATAGCAATGAAAAAACTATCCTAGTTGGATGGCAGTTCCAAAAAAGCGCACTTCTATATCAAAAAAAAACATCCGGAAGACTTTTTGGAAAAAGAGGGGATATAAGACAGCATTGAAAGCTTTTTCATTAGCTCAATCTATTTTTACGGGGAATTCAAAAAGTTTTTTTTGTAACAAATACAAACATTCTAATAATATGAATTAGCTGGATTTAAAGACTATTAATACGAATCTATACTATTTACTTTACTACATTATTACTAATATAGTAAATATATTATTACTAATTTATATAATCCAAAATTTTTTGAATGTAGTACTAAATTTTGGATCTAAAAATGAACTATTTATCTTTCATTGAAAAAATGAAAATGCATTTTGTTAGATTCAGAGAATGAAAAAAAAAAAATAATAAATTCTAAACAACTATAAATTATCAACTATAAAAGAATCTTCTTTTCCATTCCTGGATTGAAGTAAGAACTATGTAGTTCTAGTTCCAATAGTGCTGTTTTGAAAAAGTGTAAACTATGAAAAATTCATTCCCCGTTGTTCCATTTTAATTTAAACTAACACTTGAAATGAAAAAAGAACGAGAATAAATAGAAATTCGTATTGAAATTGAAATCTTATTTTTTATATATCTGTCATATAAATATTCCATTATACAATAATCAATTATATATAATAATAATCAATTACTATATATAGTTGATTATATATTATTTATTTTATTAATATTAATTTTATATTAATAATATTTAATAATATTTATTTTATATGAATTTTATTAAAATAAATCCAAATAAATAATTATATCGAATTATAATAGAAATTATAATAGAATTGAATTCTTTACTATTTCATAAACAAATATATTAAACAAATATTACACTTTAATTGATTCTTCCAATCTCGACGATTGACTAAAAATCTGTTAGTATGAGTTCGAGTAAGCCGCTATGGTGAAATTGGTAGACACGCTGCTCTTAGGAAGCAGTGCTAGAGCATCTCGGTTCGAGTCCGAGTGGCGGCATGGTATCCCATTTTCTTTTCTAAAAGAATAAGGCCTATAATGAATGAATTCAATTTCCGATTTCTATTCCTAGGATTCCAAATTCAAACCTTTTTGTATTTATATATATATTATGATATTTTCAAATTTAGAGCATATATTAACTCATATATCATTTTCAGTCGTATCAATTGTAATTTCAATTCATTTAATAACCTTATTAATGAATGAAATTATAGGATTATACGATTCGTCCAAAAAAGGCATGATAATGATTTTTTTGTGTATAACGGGATTATTAATTACTCGTTGGTTTTTTTCGGGCCATTTACCATTTAGTGATTTATATGAATCATTAATCTTTCTTTCATGGGGTTTTTCCATTTTTCATATGGTTCCGTGTTTAAAAAAGGATAAAAACGATTTAAGTAGAATAAGTACAATAAGTGCACCAAGTGTTATTTTTACCCAAGGCTTTGCTACTTCAGGTCTTTTAACCGAAATGCATCAATCCGAAATATTAGTACCCGCTCTACAATCCCATTGGTTAATGATGCACGTAAGTATGATGATATTGGGCTATGCAGCTCTTTTATGTGGATCATTATTATCAGTAGCTATTTTAGTCATTACATTTCAAGAAGTCATACAAATTATTGCTTTTAGCAAAAATTTAGATTTGTTCAATGAATCATTTGATTTTGTTGAAATCAAATCCATGAATATGAATGAAAAAAACAATGTTTTACGAAAAACTTCTTCTTCTAGAAATTATTACAAGTATCAATTCATTCAACAATTAGATCATTGGGGTTATCGTATTATTAGTCTAGGTTTTCTCTTTTTAACGATAGGTATTCTTTCAGGAGCAGTATGGGCCAACGAGGCATGGGGATCATATTGGAATTGGGATCCGAAGGAAACTTGGGCCTTTATTACTTGGACTATATTTGCGATTTATTTACATACTAGAAAAAAGAAAAAATTGGAAAGTGTAAATTCTTCAATAGTAGCCTCAATAGGCTTTCTTATAATTTGGATATGTTATTTTGGGATCAATCTATTAGGAATAGGACTACATAGTTATGGTTCATTTACATCTAATTGAATTAAAAATTCTAATAAGTAAAGAAACCGACAAATACAAATATAGAAAGCATATATAAACTTCGCATAAATCGTCGAGAACCCTTTAAATCAAGTAATGTAATGATTCAAGGGGTTCTCACAAACAACAAAAATATTCGATTACAATTCCATTTTTTTTTTTTTAAGTGAATCCAACAGATAATTTTTTGTTTTCATTGTACATAGGGTTTCTTTCGCTTTTTGATTTTTTGGTTTTATTCAATTATTCACTAAAAACTATCTATCAAAAATTAGATAGAATAGCTTCAACCTTGTCAACCGAGAATGAAAAAATGAAATCTGGGTAAATACCAATACCTATTACGGGTATAAGGATAGAAATCGAAATAAATAATTCTCTCGGCCCAGAATCAAAAAAATAAGAGTTTGGTGAATTAAAAAGTTTGTATCCATAGAACATCTGCCTTAAGATAGATAATGAATAAATAGGAGTTAATATCATTCCAATTGCTGTTACAAAAGTAATTAGTATTTTTATCATTAAAAGATATTTTTGACTGGTAATTATTCCCCAAAAAACTATCAATTCTGCAACAAAACCGCTCATGCCTGGCAATGCAAGAGAAGCCATCGATAAGATAGTGAAAACTGTGAATATTTTTGGCATTGGGATAGCCATTCCGCCCATTTCGTCAAGATAAAGAAGACGTAGTCTATCATAACTAGTTCCCGCCAGGAAAAAAAGCGCAGCGCCAATAAATCCATGAGAAATTATTTGTAAAATAGCCCCGTTGAGCCCCATATCGCTTATGGAACCAATTCCTAGCATTATGAAACCCATATGAGATACCGAGGAATAAGCTATTCTTTTTTTTAAATTACGTTGACCAAGAGATGTTGAAGCGGCATAGATTATTTGAATAGAACCGAATATCATTAACCAGGGACAAAATATAGAATGAGCGTGGGAAAAAAATTCCATATTAATTCGAACCAACCCATATGCTCCCATTTTTAATAAGATTCCAGCTAAAAGCATACAAGTGCTATAATGTGCCTCTCCGTGGGTATCTGGTAACCATGTATGTAAGGGTATAATCGGCGATTTGACAGCAAAAGCAATAAGAAATCCCATATAGAATATTATTTCCAGCGCTACGGGATACGATTGATTAGTTAATGTTTCAAAATTTAATGTTGGTTCATTAGAACCATATAAACCCATACCCAAAATTCCTATTAATAAAAAAACAGAACTTCCTGCAGTATACAAAATAAACTTTGTAGCTGAATACAAACGTTTCTTCCCCCCCCACATGGATAAAAGTAGATAAACAGGAATTAATTCCAATTCCCACATAATGAAAAAAAGTAAAATATCTCGAGAAGAAAATAATCCTATTTGACCACTATACATTGCTAACATCAGGAAATGAAATAATTGGTATTCGCGAGTAACTGGCTGAGCCGCTAAAGTAGCTAAAGTGGTGATAAATCCCGTCAATAAAATAGGTCCTATAGAGAGTCCATCTATTCCGAATCTCCAGTAAAAATCAAAAAAATTGATCCATTTATAATTCTCCGTCAGTTGGATTAGTGGATCATCCAATTGGAAATGATAACAAAATGCATAGGTTGTTAGAAGAAGATCAATTAAGCATATACAAATTGTATACCACTTAATTACCTTATTTCCTCTATGAGGAAATAAGAAAATTAAGGAACCCCCGGCTATTGGCAAAACTACAACTATTGTTAACCAAGGAAAATAATTCGTGATAAAAATAAGATACACTTGGGCCAGAAAAGCCCACGCTCAAAATAGAAAAAATCTTTTCTATTTTGAGCGTGGGCTTTTGCCAGTAAAAAACGTATTCGTGTAGTGTTTTTTGAAAGGTATCAATAAGCTAGACCCATACTTCGAGTTGTTTCATGCCATAAATAAACTCGAACACTTAAGAAATCTGTCGGACAGGCAGATTCACACCTCTTACAACCAACACAGTCTTCTGTTCTTGGGGCAGAGGCTATTTGCTTAGCTTTACATCCGTCCCAAGGTATCATTTCTAATACATCTGTAGGACAGGCTCGGACACATTGAGTACATCCTATACATGTATCATAAATCTTTACTGAATGTGACATTGGATCTATAGTAATTTTTGAATATCAAAAATGCAAAATTTCTATCTAGTAAACTCATAAATGAATCATATATTTAGATACCAGATGAATCAATGATTTATCAGAATTTTGCTAATCAAAATCGAGGTCTAGATCAATTTATAAGAAGGAGGAGAAAAAAACCAAGATACTTTGATTTCTTATGTTTTCACAAACATGATCATAAGTTGTGTAGCCTACATACTAATTTGAATTGATCAATATTACATTATTCTAAATTCTACTTCTTTTTATGATAAATTATGATTAATACTATTTATTTATTCAATAAATTCGATTGATTGATACGAATTGATTTTCTGTTACGAGAAATTGAAGAAACAATAGCCAATCCGATAGCTGCTTCAGCGGCTGCAATAGCTATAACAAAAATTGAAAAAATATTTCCTTTTAATTGGCGATTATCAAAAAAATCAGAAAAGGTTACGAGATTTATATTTACTGCATTCAGTATAAGCTCAAGACACATAAGGGCTCTAACCATATTTCGACTCGTGATCAATCCATAGATCCCGATAGAAAATAAATAAGCACTCAAAACAAGTACATGTTCGAGCATCATTGACCAACTCCTTATCAATTTTGATTCATTTCAATATGAACAACAATTCAACGGATTCGATTGACTAAAGAATATAACAAGTCTGGAACAAAAAATATATCGACAATAAAAAAATGATTTTCTACATAAATATTCGTTCAAGTTCATATAGAATTCGACAGAAAGAAATGTGAGAAAATCCAATAAAATTAAACCCGGATTTCTATTGCTAGTTCGAAAGATGTCTTACTGGCGAGCTACAACAATTGCACCTATCAAAGCAGCTAAAAGAATTATTGAAATGAGTTCAAATGGAAGAAAAAAATCTGTTGATAAATGAATTCCAATTTGTTGACTAGTACTTATTAAATCTTGCTCTATAATCTGATTGGGTCTTGTAGTCCAAATAATCCCGTACCATGATGTATCTGGAATAGTAGTTATTAGTGAAACAAAAATACTTGTACAAACCATTAAAGTAATTCCGTCCCCAACGGTCCAAAGATGAAAATCTTGGTAATATTCTGAACCATTCATGAACATGACAGCAAATATGATTAAAACGTTTATAGCTCCCACGTAAATAAGTAGCTGTGATGCAGCTACAAAATGGGAGTTTGATAAAATATAGAATAAAGATATACAAACAAGAACCAGTCCCAACGAAAAAGCAGAAAAAATTGGGTTGGTAAGTAATACTACTCCTAAACTTCCTAATACAAGACCTGATCCCAGAAAGACTAAAAGAAAATCATGTAGCGTTTTTGGCAAATCCATTATATGTAAAAAAAGAAATAAATAAATCGAAATTTCATGACCTTATTGATATGACCAGGAGAAAAGAAAAAAGTTTATATACTTTTTTTCTTTGCAAGGAGGGTGAATTGATATAGGTACAGTTCTATGATCAATCTTATTCCAGTCTTTATATGAAAGAAAGAGTACTTTGAAGTTTGAAACTATACTAAAACTAAAGTATATATAACTATTTAATATTTATATTTTTGATTTATATTTTTTATATTATTTATAAAATATATTTATATAATAGAGAATATTTATAGAATATTTCGAATCGGATATCTAATAGAATATTTATTCATTTTTTTTTTCTTTATATTATCCTAATTTCTATTATTTTATTTATATTTATTTATATATAATGTATAATGATTTAATTTATATGATTTTTTTTATAAGAATTTTATTTATTTTATTTGAATTGTTCGAATTGTATAATCATCAATTACTGACATCGGTAAACGGCCCAAAGCAATTTGATTATAATTCAATTCGTGACGATCATAAGTCGAAAGTTCATATTCTTCAGTCATTGATAAACAATTTGTTGGACAATACTCAATACAGTTACCACAAAATATACAAATTCCGAAATCAATACTGTAATTAAGCAACCGTTTCTTTCGAATATCAGTTTCTAGTTTCCAATCAACAACGGGTAAATCTATAGGACATACACGAACACATACTTCGCAAGCAATACATTTATCAAATTCAAAATGTATTCGACCGCGGAAACGTTCCGATGTTATTAATTTTTCATAAGGATATTGAATAGTTACGGGTAAACGATTTGCGTGAGATAAGGTAATCATGAAACTTTGACCAATGTACCTTGCAGCTCGAACTGTTTGTTGACTATAATTCATGAATCCAGTTACCATAAGGAACATATCGTGAATATCTATGAATATTTTTGTTTTATTTCTTTCTCTTGTTTGAGACAAGTTATGAATATAGAAGATCAATCTTTTACAGTGAAAACAGTTGAGACGAAGTTGTTAATAATAGATTACCAAGAGAGATGGGTAAAAGAAATTTCCATCCAAGATTTAATAATTGATCCATTCTTAGCCTAGGCAAAGTCCATCTTGTTATGATAGAAACGAATAAGAACAAATAAGTTTTAGCTAGTGTAATAAAGATGCCAATTGTAGTTCCAAAAACCACATATCCTTTATTTATTTCAAAAAATTCAGAAAGAAATATGTACGGAATAGAGATATTGGAACCGCCTAAGTAAAGAACTGTTACAAATAATGAAGAAATTAATAGGTTTAAATAGGAAGCAATGTAAAATAAACCAAATTTAATACCTGAATATTCTGTTTGATAACCCGCTACTAATTCTTCTTCCGCTTCCGGTAAATCAAAAGGTAATCTTTCACATTCTGCTAGGGAAGAAATTAGAAAAACGATGAAACCCATAGGTTGACGCCACAAATTCCATCCCCAAAAACCATATTTTGATTGTGCATCAACTATATCAACTGTACTTAAACTGTTAGATAATTCTAGTCGGTGATAACATTACTGTTTCCATCTCTATTACAGAACCGTACATGAGATTTTCACCTCATACGGCTCCTGGAAAGCCTTAATTAAATCTAAGTACCGGGCCCGATTCTATATTTCTTGATATATCCCTAAGATAGACAAAATTCAAATCTATCGGACGGTTCTGAATTAGACCAATTGAATTCTGTCTGTTCTAATAAATAATTTATTAAAAAAGATAAATCCATTTTAATAAAAGATAGAAAAGGTACTTCTGAATTGATCTTATCCCTTAAAAATCAAAATTTGAATTTCTTGAGTAATAACTGAATTTTTCAATAAAATACTCTGTTAGAATTATCAATAACCCTCCCCCCCATCGTTTTGAATTACGAAAAAGAATTACACATTAGTTTCTGAACTATGACATGAATTCTATCTCCATGAATAGAGATCTGAGAAATCAAAAACGAAAAATCGATCCCCTTTTCGTTTTTGATTTCTTTTGTTTTTTCTTTTCGTTCCTATTCTTCTTTTTTTGTGCAAGTAAAAAGAGACTTCCAAAATATTAAGGGATTATTTCGTTCCCGATAGTAATTTATTTTATCAGTGGATGGTAGCATACTCTGGATCGGAGTTGTGGGGAGTACTGCTTTATTTTTTCTACCAACTTAAAGCCCCAATTAGTATTCTTTTTGTATTATACATAAATTATCTTTTGAATAATTTACAAAATATGCATTACTAATCCTTTGTGTATCTTGGTGTTTCTAACCATCCACTTATTTTTTAGTAACCCCCCCTTATTGCATTGCATATTTAATTTATGTTAATACATCTGCGAGAATTCATACAAATGGTAGCTAAAACTCAATAAGGTTGGTCTTTCTTTTGAGCCCGCTTCAAGACAGGATGACTAATTATCCAATCTTGGGTTAAACGGTCTCTTCTGTTTATAATTTTTTTTTACTAAATTCTTATACATAGAAAACGAGACTCAATATTTTTACTGCAATTTCAAATTATTATATTATTTATTAACTATTTATATTATTTATTAACTATAAAGTAATATAATATTCAATAGAAGCTGTTTTATTTCACTCATATAACTATCTGATTTACTTCTTCAATATGAATTGTGAAAAAGAAAGATAATGAGTATATCTATTCAATTTATTGGACCTCTTTCCTATCAACTACTGCATAGCAATAGTATCGAAAAGCTTCTGTTTCAACGAATCGCACGTAGAGATATTGATAAGACACATAGAGTTAATGGTATTTCATAACTAATCGATTGAGCAGCAGCTCGTAGACCACCCAAAAAAGAATATTTATTATTTGACCCATATCCTGACATAAGAAGTCCAATGGGAGCAATACTCGAAATAGCAATCCATAAAAAAACACCGATATTGAAATCAGATAAAACAAAGTGATAGCCAAAAGGAATTACTGAATAGCTTATTAGAATTGCTATTACTGATATGGATGGTCCGATACTGAATAAACGAATATCCCCTCTAGATGGAATAAGATTCTCTTTGAAAAGTAGTTTTGTTCCGTCTGCTAGAGCTTGAAGAACTCCAAAAGGACCGGCGTATTCAGGACCAATACGCTGTTGTATCCCTGCGGATATTTCTCTTTCTAACCATACAATTGCTAGTACACTTATTGTGATTCCCAATACAAGAATCAAAATAGGGACAAGTACCCATATAATTCCATAAAGCTCTTTTAAGCATTCCAATCTGGAAAAAGAATTGATATCTTGGATTTCTGTTGTATCAATTATCATTTTAGCGATCAACTTCTCCCATAATGATATCTATGCTACCTAGTATTGTCATAATATCAGCCAATTTCATTCTTTTAACTAATTGAGGAAGAATTTGCAAATTGATAAAACCCGGTGGACGAATTTTCCATCTCCAAGGAAAACCATTCTGATCCCCTATTAGAAAAATTCCTAATTCTCCCTTTGGGGCCTCAACTCTTACATAAAGTTCTTGTTTCGGCAATTCAAAAGTCGGAGACGGTTTTTTACCAATGAATCGATATTCAAAATCATTCCATTCTGGCTGCTTTTCTCTATCAAAGCAACGGATTTCTAAATTTTCATATGGTCCGCCGGGAATTCCTTCCAAAGCCTGTTGAATAATTTTTATGGATTCTATCAGTTCACCAATTCGAACTAAATAACGAGCTAATGAATCTCCTTCCTTTTGCCATTGAACTTCCCAATCAAATTCCTCATAACACTCATAATTATCAACTTTACGTAGGTCCCATTGTATTCCGGAAGCCCGAAGCATCGGTCCTGATAAACCCCAATTTATTACTTCCTCTCCACCAACAATACCTACCCCCTCAACCCGTTCTAAAAAAATAGGATTTCGCGTAATAAGGTTTTGATATTCAACAACTTTTGTTAAAAAATAATCGCAGAAATCAAAACATTTATCTATCCAACCATGAGGTAAATCAGCCGCCACTCCTCCGATACGAAAAAAATTATGCATCATTCTCATACCTGTCGCAGCTTCGAATAGATCATATATTAATTCTCTTTCTCTTAAAATATAGAAGAAAGGAGTTTGTGCACCAATATCTGCCATAAAAGGTCCCAACCATAGTAGGTGTGAAGCTATACGACTTAATTCCAACATAATTACTCGGATATAGCTGGCTCTTTTTGGTACTTGAATATTTCCTAACTGTTCCGGTCCGTTTACGGTTATTGCTTCTGTGAACATAGTAGCTAAATAATCCCAACGTGTTACATAAGGCAGATATTGTATAATTGTTCGGTTTTCCGCAATTTTTTCCATCCCTCTATGTAAATAACCCAATATTGGTTCACAATCAATAACATCTTCACCATCCAGAGTAACAATAAGTCGAAGAACACCGTGCATTGATGGGTGGTGAGGCCCCATATTGACTATCATGAGGTCTTTTCTTGTAGCTGGGACATTCATTGGTTTTTCCTCGATTCATTCTTCCATGAATCGTTTAAAAAAAAAGTTCATCATAATTCAAGATCTAATAAATCGAATAATTGAAAATGACTCTTGAAATTAACGAATTTGTGAATCCCGAATATCCAACTGATTTATTAATTTTTTATAACGTATTCCATTTTTCTTTGACAAATAAGACAGTAGTCGTTGCCGTTTTCCCAGAATTTTACGTAAACCTCTTTGAGATAAATAGTCTTTTCGGTGCAATTCAAAATGTGAAGTAAGTCTTCGTATCTTATTGGTGAAATTGAATACTTGAAATTCAACTGATCCTGGGTTTTCTTCTTCGTTTTTTTCTTGTGAAATAACCGGTATAAATAAATTTTTTACCATAAAATGAAATGAAAGCTTTCCTATTTCCCTCTTTTTTTATAGATATTTTTATTGATCAGTAATAGTAATGACACTCATTTTGAATTTTCTATAGAAAATAATCTTAATTTCTTGAAGAATTCTTGATTTTTTCAAATCCAATTCAAATAGATATAAAATACTATATTTATAGATTCAAAAAAGAAAAAATTCTATCGTATATTTCAAAAAATGAGACGATTTTGTTGATTCATTTTCCGATCTAATGGATAGTTCATTGAACTAGTATCAATGTCACAATGCGTGTGCACATTTATGTATATATACATTTATCTTCGCATATCGGATATGTTACAATAACAATATAAATGGAAGAAAAATTATGTATATTATCGAATTTTCAATCGAGGATACATATGTATCCTTATTAAACTAAAACGGCTTCCATTATAGGTATCAAACCAATAGCGATTTATACAAGCTAAATCTTCTAATCGATAATTTGGCCAAAGAAATAATTTTAAATTCATTAGTTTTTTTTTTTCTCTATCAAGATCTTTATTTTTATCCAAAACTTGACAGCAATTATTTACTTTATTTTCATTGTACAATATTGTCTTTCTATACACACTATTTCTATTCCTAGAATTGAAACAAATCAGAATTCTCAATTCTCTACGACGTCTAGCAAATAAAATATTTTCAGGAACAAGTAAATCATAATGATTTTTTTCTTTATTTTCTGTTATCTTTTGATCTTTTGTTTTTGGAATGTATTTATCAAAATGATTCTTATTAAGGTGACTTTTTTCCGGGTTTCCTTGATTAATTCGGCGCTTACTCTTATGAATTAACGAAAGGCCTGTGATTTTATACATAAAAAATTGTTCATTGTTTTTTCTAGACAGACGAACTGGTTCAATAATAAGTATTCCCTTTTCTATCAATTCCTTATTTTTTCTCAATTCTGTAATAGTGAAATCTTTCTGATTCTGAATCATCATAATATCTAGACTTAGTTCTCCTCTCTGAATAGAGGCTATAGTAATTTCTTTTAGATTTTTCAATCTAATCAGGAGACAATATACTTTGACATTATTCATTAGTCTTTCATTTAGGGAACCCTTCCAGTTCAAATGAAAACCCAAATACTTTCTTAGTAAGAAATTGAGTTCCGCCTCTATCTTGTTCTTATATTTCTTTTTATTTTTACCCTTACCATTTTTTTTCCTGTCTAATCCTCCATAATCTTCTTCAATATTTCTTTCTTGGTTTGAGAGAGATGATTTAAGATCTACTCTACTCGCGTATTCTGCTTTTGTTGAATTTCGAGTCTCGAACTCGAATTCATCAAGAGATTTTTTTTTTTTCAATGGTCTCAAAATATCTATTCTTTTTTTCTTTCCAGTAATGTTTTTTGTTTTACTAACATTTTGATTTACATAAAAATGGAAAAAAAGGAATTTAATTGGTAAGATCCAAGGGTTACTCCGATATGCATCATAAAATATCACAAATTTAAAAAAGAACCAAAATTTCATATTCGATATAGAATCATTTCGTACTTCTACATTCATTACTATCCAATCAAAATACTTTCTATCCAGATTTTTCGTCACATCTATAATATTATCTTCTGCTATATAATTTTTCAGAGAGATATCGTCTGTTATATCAAATAATTCTTTTTTACGCATGTTGTAATTATAAGAAATCGCTTTCGTTTTGTTTGCTAGGAATAGTGATCCATAGCTATAAATATATGATTCTTTCTTATCTGCATAATTAATAGATTCATATAACAGAAGATCATATCCATATTGTTTTTTAATTTTTTTTTTTTTTAATAATAATTCTACTTGTTGTTTTTTCTTTTTGTAAAGAATTAATCGGGTTTTTTCATATAAATCACATTTGGTTAAATCTTTCTTTTGATCCACACGATGTTCATGAATTCTATTTCTCCAGTTTTCTGGTACTAATTTAGACCATCTACTCTCAGATAAATCATATTGATAGTGAACCTTTAACCAACTTGTCCATTGATTCATTACAGAATCAGGGATGTTCTTATGTCTTAATTTGGAATCAAATATTCGTTGTGTTCCAGAAAAATAATCTTTTTTTTCATTCTTAATAAAAAAGAATCTTTCAGGATATTTAAAAACAGATTTTAACTTATATACGTTAATAATTTGGGTTTTTGATAATTTAAAAAATACATATGCCTGTGACAACGAAGATATGTCATAAGAATTCTGTGAATTCATATTTGTACTATTCCAAGATTTGTGTCTAATCGAAATAAGGTGACTTATACTTTCATTTGTTTTATCAATTCCTTCCGCATTTCTTTTTTTATTGTAAATTGATTGATTTATCATTTTTTTTGTTGATTCAAAAAAAAATTGTACATTGATCCTAGGAATACTAATTATACAAAGAACGATATCCATGTATACCCTTTCCATGAAAAATTGAAAAAAAGAATATGATTTACGGGTTAATCGAACATTTCTTTTTTGGAATATCTGCAAAATATTTTTTTGTAATTCTAATCTTTTATCATCATAAGTCGTTTTGTTCGAATGAATATTTATTTCTGAAGTTCTAAACCCCCTTTTCTTTTCTTTTGTCATTTTTTCTATTTGCTTTATGATTGTCTTTGTTTTATTATTCAGATCTTTTATTTTTTTTTCGTTCAATGAACAATTTGTCAAATTAATAGATTCAATTAGAATGGGTGATTCGTTAATCATTAGATTATTTTTACTGATTCTAAAATCTTTTTTGCTGTCACCCAATTCATATATATTTTTGAATCGAAATAGAAATAAAAAATTTGGGAGTTGTTTTATTTTTTCTTTTACAAATAGAATATTTTTATGAATACTTTTGATAATCCATTTTGCTCTTTCTTTCGAGATGGCTACAAACCTTTTTCTTCTTTTATTTAAAACTTTTAAGATTATCAAAAAACTATTTTTCAATTTTTTCATTTTTTTTTTGAATTCTTTAAAAATGGGATCAAAAAATGAAAGTCGATTTCGGGGATAACCAGAAAAGGGCAATTCGACTTCCATTCCCAAAATTGTTAAAAAACAAAAGTTCTTTTTTTTCACTTTTTTTTTTTTCAGTCTATCTTTTTCCTTTTCAGTGGATCGTAGTTTAGATCTGTGCCAAGGTTTCAGACGAAAAGGAAATAAGATCTTTATCTGAATACCATCTGTTAACCATTTTTTTGGAAATTCTGTTTCGGATAATTGAACGCCATTATAGGTACATTTTATATACATTTCTTTATTCCAATCTCTAAAATCTTCGAACCATTCAGGAAATTGAAATAAAAGTATACGAACGATATTTTTAGTTATTATCAATGACGGTAATAGAATATATTTTCTAAGAATCGATTGGGTTATTAATAAAAAACCTCTTATTACTTGAGCAAATATAATGCTATCCCAGGCTTCTGCTATTTCTATACGTCTTTTTTCCTCTTTTTCGTTTTTTTTTCTTTTGTGCTCCTCTTTTTTCTCACTTTCTTTTATCCTTTCTTCTGTATAATCCGAAATTTTTAATTTTGTCTTTTTTCGTATCAAATTTTTGAACATAAAAAACATTTTTATTGACTCGGAAATATCAAAAGAAAACAATGGGGCTTTCTCCATCTTATCCAAAAAAAGAGGGGAATGCACACTTTTTTGAAGGAGTTTCCAAGTAACTGTTTTACGCCTTTGAGCGCGTATGGATCCTTTGATTATGTCTCGCCGAAAATCCGGTTGTTGTGAATAACGTATTAAAGCCAATTCTTTTTTTTTTTCAGTATTCTCTGTATCCCTAGTATCACTATAAGTATCGTCATTCTGTGAGGTTTTAGTAAAAATCACTACACGTTTAGCTTTTCTGGAACGAATATAAGAATTTTCTGCTTTTTTTTTTCCCTCCAGTTGTTCCAATTCATCAATTAATTTGTATGACCATCGAGGAATTTTTTTACTGATTTCGTTTATTCCAATATATATATTTCTATTTACAACTGTCTTATCATTCAGATCAGTTTTAATTGCGTCTAATAAGAATTTTTTTTTTTCTTTGGAATAAAATTTTACTTGTTCATGTTCTGCAAATAAATAAGGTCTTTCAAAATTCAAACTAGATACTGATTTTCTCGAAAATTTACTCATTAACTTAAAAAAAAAACAAATTTCAGTTAATAATGATTTTCTATCAAATGTATTTATTTTGGGGTCAAATTCCGCATAATTCCTATTAATATGAAGAAGCATACCGTGAATCTTATTTATAAAAATGTCATTTTTTCGGTAAGTTTCATTTTTAATTGAGTGTAAAAAGGATTTTTTGATTTGTCCACGAAAGGGTCCGTTCAAGAAAGGATCATATTTTTTACTTAAGTATTTTGTTTTCGTATCATCATTACATAATCTAATTCGGTTTTCGAGTATATCTAGAGGAAGAAATTCCTTATCTAGAATTTTTGCCCTAGTAAAAAATTCATTGCTTAGTTTCTTTCTTTTTTCTTCATTAGTGGAGTTCCAATAATTATCCAATTCATCATAGGAGATTTTTTCTCTTATGAAGAGATCCATTTTTGTTTTCATTATTTTAAGAAAAGTCGACAAATTAGGTGGATACGTGAAAGATATTCTTTCTTTTCCATCACTTTGACATATATGAAAATAAAATTGTGAAATTTCATTTCTTACGATATTTTCAAATCGATCATTTTTTATATATCGTAATGGACGATTCCATCGATTATAATCAAAAAGAATAGTTACAAGAGGTTTTTCAAATCCGAAGATAGTCTTATCTTCGTCTATTTTGTACAAATTTTTATCTTTTTTAGAAAAAAGATAAACAGAAAGATCTTCTTCGATGTATCTTTTTTCTTTTTGTTTAGTTCCTTCCATTTCCGAATTTCTTTCGACATCGATTTTTCTTTTTTCTTTATCAATTTCATTCTTTTCTTGAATTTCGGATAGTTTCTTAGTAAAAAAAAACGGAGGCGGTATTTTGCCTAAATAGTATAAACAGGTAATAAATAAGAAAACAAGAAAGATTTGAGACAAAGAATTTCGAAATTCTGACATAATGGCCTTATTGGATCGAATGGATCCATTTGATTTAATCGAATTATTTTGCTCAATCCAGACTAATATCAATCCAATCCATTTTATCAAAAAGATATGACCAATTAACCAACCCCCAAAACTACTTGTTAAAAATAAGAATTTATTGTTGTATCGAAATATATAGATGCTTACTAATCTTATGAAGATTGAACTCGGGAAAATAAATGGGTTTAATAACTGAAAAAGAAGATTCTTAAAGAATATTCTTTGAATACTAAAATTACGTATTGAATTTTGATTCTTGTATCCGTAATTCAAAAAGTGTTTGTGATTATTGTCGAAGAAATGAAATAAAAGATACGGTAAAGTTATGACAGTTATTGTATGAGGTCTACCCAATGCTAGATGCAAAGGTGCATAATAGATCGATATGAACATCATGAGCTGTCCCGTAATAAACCCAGTTGTTGCTGATACTTTCTTCTCGGTCCCTTCTTCCATAACCTGAGCTCGAAGAAGGAAGAGATAAGAGGGCCCTATGGAGAGTGTGGTCAGAAATCCATAATAGAGTCCGACCACAACGACCGAATTAATTATCTTCAGGCATAAGGATACTAGATTATCCAGTATAAAAGATTGAAAAATCATCGCAAACCTCT